CCTTTAGATTCAACGTCAACTATGCTCCAACCTCGAATCGTTGGTGAGGAACATTATGAAACTGCGCAAAGGGTTAAGCAAACTTTACAACGTTACAAGGAACTTCAGGACATTATAGCTATCCTCGGGTTGGATGAATTATCCGAAGAGGATCGTTTAACCGTGGCAAGAGCACGAAAAATTGAGCGTTTCTTATCACAACCCTTTTTCGTAGCAGAAGTTTTTACCGGTTCCCCGGGGAAATATGTTGGCCTAGCAGAAACAATTAGAGGGTTTAAATTGATCCTTTCCGGAGAATTAGATAGTCTTCCTGAGCAAGCCTTTTATTTGGTAGGTAACATCGATGAAGCTACTGCGAAGGCTACGAACTTAGAAATGGAGAGTAAATTGAAGAAATGACCTTAAATCTTTGTGTACTAACCCCTAATCGAATTGTTTGGGATTCCGAAGTGAAAGAAATCGTTTTATCTACTAATAGTGGACAAATTGGCGTATTACCAAATCACGCGCCCATTGCCACAGCTGTAGATATAGGTATATTGAGAATACGCCTTAACGACCAATGGTTAACGATGGCTCTGATGGGCGGTTTTGCTAGAATAGGCAATAATGAGATCACTATTTTAGTAAATGACGCGGAAAAGGGTAGTGACATCGATCCACAAGAAGCTCAGGAAACTCTTGAACTAGCGGAAGCTAACTTAAGGAAAGCTGAAGGAAAGAGACAAACAATTGAGGCAAATCTAGCTCTCAGACGAGCTAGGACACGAGTCGAAGCTCTCAATCCGATTTCATAACTAATTGGTGGGGGTCGCACGAATAATCAAAGGAACTTCTGTATAAACAGAGGTTCTGTTTCTACACCTTTTTTTTCTTCCGATTGAATACAATCAAAAAAAAGCAAGTGGAATCGGATGGATTCTTATGCAATGAAAAAATATTCAATTGTGAATTGAATAGGATGGAAAATCAATAAAGAATAAAAGAAGGGGGTCAGAAAGACTTATTAGATACCAGAGTCATGGTATCTAATAAGTTCTACCTACTATTGGATTTGAACCAATGACTCCCGCCGTATGAAAGCAATACTCTAACCACTGAGTTAAGTAGGTCATTTATCATCACAAAGAGATACAAAAGGAACTCATACCATCGATGGATTATAAATCCAATATTCCTTCTAAGCAATACCAATCAAAGAGATGTATGTTGAATCATGTACTATTTATCTTGACAAGAAATTATATACATACTATGATATGTATAACAAACACAAGGGCTATAGCTCAGCTGGTAGAGCACCTCGTTTACACGTGCGCCAATGTTTTTCAGAGGAGTTCATCACATCATGTAATCAAAAGAATTTTTCTTATTGAAAAATCGATGTCTTACTCCATAATGTTTAGGGAACAAAACAAGAGAACAATAGCCTGCTCTGATAAGGGGTTCTCGGTCCGATTCGGGTGCCTGTTTAAGCTTAAAATAGAACCCCTTCTTGATTTGAGATATTGATAAGGTGAATACCCAGTCTATTCAATGCTAGACATAATGAGTATAAGGACCTCAAAAAATTCTCTTTTCGCCCTATGAACTTTAAGGTGTATGAAGTTTCATATTTGGTTTTTTTAGGCAGGCGAGGCGATAGAGACTTCATTTAACTTACGTTGACTCGGCAAGAAGCAGACCTACGTCAAGATAACCCTTCTTTGAAACACTTTGGTAGTGCTCCGGAATCAAAATAAAAATAATGAATCAGAGCACATGGAGCCATCTCTTTTATTGGAAAAAAAAAAGATGGCAGACTAGCCGATATTTCTATCAGCTAATGAAAGAGCCCAATGCAAAAAAAAGGCATGTTGGGTCTTTGAAACAGTTCGAATCATTTTGATAATAATCAGTTTGATCTGTTTTACCGAGAAGGTCTACGGTTCGAGTCCGTATAGCCCTATTAATATTAATAGAATAAAAATACAAAAATTGTATAGTTTTCATTTCCTCATTATTGTATTCTTTCTTGTTTGTACCTGGTCGCTTCCAGGTGCTTGATTTATCGAAAAAACCATTCCCACAAGTCTCCTCACGGGGATCGCTCAGAGCATAATAGAAAACTAAAAACAAAAGCGCATTGCACGAAACCCAATCGGTATTTTTTTTTCTAATCTCAGTCAGATAAAGAAAGTCCTTTTTCTTCATAGGCAAATTTCATATACATATTCCATAATGAATGAATTTTTCTTTTCCTGTTCACAATCAAACGAAAAAGAATTAGTAATATTTCTTTTCTTTAGTATACCTATCTAATTCTGGCTAGATAATTTTTGGAGTCAAAATAAATTATGACATGAAAGCGGTTAAAGACTCCAACTTAACCCAACCTATTAATCGAATCTAATAGGAAGTCACAGAAATTTAACAGCGCCTTACTTTATTTTTGATTTGGAGACAAGACAAAGTTTGAGTTTCAAAAAGGAAGATCTTTGCTAAGTTGAATTGTAAAGAT